AATTCGCACCTACTCTCACTTTCGTGAGACACGCGAGAAACGATAATAAATCTCGTCGTTAGTCGTTCTACTAAGTATTCATGTGAAAAGCCTTATCTTAATAGTATTTAGACTTAAGAGTCTTTATCTTATAGTAAGAGTATAGGTATATTTATTTTCTTTTTCTAGTATACTAATAAGACTTATACTTTTCTGACTTATCTTATACTATACTTCACCTAGGCACTTATCATTCATTGGCGGGGGAGAACTTTTATGATAAAGAACAAAAATTCGGATAGAGAAGCAAAAGTTTTAGCTCAACATATATGTATGTCTGTTTTCAAAGCACGAAGAGTAATTGATCAGATTCGCGGACGTTCTTATGAGGAAACACTCATGATACTGGAACTAATGCCTTATTGGGCATCTTATCCAATTTTAAAATTAGTTTATTCTGCAGCAGCAAATGCTAGTCATAATATGGGTTTGAATGAAGCTGATTTATTTATTAGTAAAGCTGAAGTCAATAGAGGTGCTATTGTGAAAAAGTTAAGACCCCGGGCTCGAGGACGTAATTATCTGATAAAAAAAACCACTTGTCATATAAAGATTTTTTTAAAAGAAAAATATAAAATTTAGATTCCTATTTAGAAAAAAATGGATGGAAAAATAATAGAAAAATATGGGACAAAAAATAAATCCACTTGGTTTCAGACTTGGAATAACTCAAAGTCATCATTCTTTTTGGTTCGCAAAACCAAAGAATTTTTCCATGGGTCTACAAGAAGATGAAAGAATACGGAATTGTATTAAGGACTATGTAAAAAAAAATAAGAAAATATCCTCGGGTTTAGAAGGAATTGTCCGTATAGGAATTAAAAAAAGAATAGATTTGATTCAAGTCATAATCTATATTGGATTTCCCAATTTATTAATAGAAGGACGAACACGGGGAGTCGAAGAATTACAGATGAATGTACAAAAAGAGTTTCATTCTGTAAATCGGAGACTCAACATTGCTATCACAAGAATTGAAAAGCCTTATGGACAACCTAATATTCTTGCAGAATATATAGCTTTACAATTAAAAAATAGAGTCTCATTTCGAAAGGCAATGAAAAAAGCTATTGAATTAACTGAACAAACGGGTACAAAAGGAATTCAAGTGCAAATTGCAGGGCGTATCGACGGAAAAGAGATTGCACGTGTCGAATGGATCAGAGAAGGCAGGGTTCCTTTACAAACAATTCGCGCTAAAATTGATCACTGTTCCCATACAATTAGAACTATCTATGGAGTCTTAGGCATCAAAATTTGGATATTTGTAAACCAAGAATAAGAAAATAAGAATAATGGACCTTTCTTTATCTCGCCATTCTGCTCATCGATAGAAAAAATTTAGAAACTCTTTTCTTCTTTTTCTTAATCAAAGAAAAACGAACAATTATAATTATATAAGGTTGAATAAAAATTTGATTTACCCTTTATTTAAATTTAATTTAGATTTTAGTATAATTGCTATGCTCAGTGTGTGACTCGTTAATTTTTTCTTTAGAGTTGAGAATTGAGATTGAAAAAAAAGGCTGACCCCACTATAAACTTAGTAACTATAAAAACTAAAGAAACTCAAAACTAATAACCAACTTATTGCTTCGTATTGTCGAGATCCCAAGAAACAGTCACTATATGACTGAATCAATCATATAGTTGTAGCAACTGAAATTCTTTTCATAAAAAAGAAATCTGATTATGAATTGTGAAAAAAAGGGATGTGGAAAAAAGGAAGGATGATAGAAAGAGAGAATAAAGATCTCAATGATATATGATTCCCGTATGTATGGTTTATGAAGAATTACCCCATAAATAAAGGCAGTGTTATAAAGCATCAACATCAAATAAAAATACAAAATATACAATTACAATAGAATACAAAATATACAAATAAAAAATAGAAAGAAAATAGAAACATAGAAGAAAATATAAGAAATATAATAAAAAAAAAAATGAAATTAAAATAATAATCTAAATAATCTAATCAATATGGATAATATAGTCAGTCTATTATGTATGTAATAAGATAGATAAAGAAATAATAAGATATCAAAGATAGAAAAATAGATAATAGAAATAATAAAAAATAGAGAATAATTGAATTGAGCTTCGGGTTAAAAAAAACTGAGGAGATTGACTCGGAAACAAATAACAGATTTTGTTGAGAGCTCCATTGCAGAGTTCAGGCCTAAGTATTAATAGAGAAGCTATGGGAACGATGGAACCTGTGATTACATAGGATTTTCTTGAAAACGAATCAATCCTAATGATTCATTGGGTAGGATGGCGGAATGAACCAAGAAAAAATGGATTTCTTCTAAATGGTCATGAATTGACCCTACAAATGAAGGAGGAAAGAGTCAATATTCGCCCGCGAAAACTTTCTTTATTTTTATTTAATTTAACAATTTTATTTATTGGATGACTGTTGGCGTGATTCAATAGAGGTAAAGTAAAATACTTTAGAAATTTTGATAAAAGAAAGAAGCATTATATATACAACTACCTATGTAACAAATTCAATATAAAAAAAATTAGTATATTCTTTCTTAGAATGAAATTAGAATGAAATACATAAATACATGTGTATATGTAATATTATTGAATCATTTCATTCGCGAGGAGCTGGATGAGAAGAAACTCTCATGTCCAGCTTTGCAGTAGAGATGGAATTCAGAAATGACCATCAACTATAACCCCAAAAGAACCAGATTTCGTAAACAACATAGAGGTAGAATGAAAGGAATATCTTGCCGAGGCAATCATATTTGTTTTGGCAGATACGCTCTTCAGGCACTTGAACCTGCTTGGATCACAGCTAGACAAATAGAAGCAGGGCGAAGAGCAATGACACGATATGCGCGTCGTGGTGGAAAGATATGGGTACGTATCTTTCCCGACAAACCTGTTACTTTAAGACCTACAGAAACACGTATGGGTTCGGGCAAGGGATCCCCCGAATATTGGGTATCTGTTGTTAAACCGGGTCGAATACTTTATGAAATGAGTGGAGTATCAGAAACTGTAGCCAAAACTGCTATGCAAATAGCTGCATGCAAAATGCCTATACGAACTCAATTTGTTATTTCAGGATAGGTAAACAAAAGTAAAATAAGAAGGAGTATTGAGAATGAAAAAACAACCACGGATTTCTTTATCTCTGGACAGACAATATTTCTTTTTTCCATTATCCCTTGCATTGAAATAAGAGATTAAAATAAAAATGATATGATTCAACCTCAGACCCTTTTGAATGTAGCGGATAACAGTGGAGCTCAAGAATTAATGTGTATTCGAATCATAGGAACTGGTAATCACCGATATGCTCATATTGGCGATGTTATTGTTGCTGTAATCAAAGAAGCAGTGCCCAACATGCCTATAGAAAGATCAGAAATAATTAGAGCTGTGATTGTACGCACGTGTAAAGAACTCAAACGTGATAATGGCATGATAATACGATATGATGACAATGCAGCGGTTATCATTGATCAAGAAGGAAATCCAAAGGGAACTCGAATTTTTGGTGCGATTGCTCGAGAATTGCGACAATTAAATTTTACTAAAATAGTTTCATTAGCACCCGAAGTCTTATAGATGAAAAATAGGATATATCCTATACTATATATATATAGATTATATATATAGAATATAGAATCTATTCTATATCTATAATCTATCATATGGAATATTTATAATATTCAAATATCTGAAAGAAATCCGATTAATAGACATAGATAGAATAGATTGTGTCTCATGCATATACTTTAAATTTCTAATAATTTTTTATAATTTAAGAATTTCAAAAAAAAAATTCAATAAAAAATAAAACAAAAAAGAAGCATGTTGATTATATCAAAATTAGGAGGCACCAATAACTATAGTTCGTCATGGGTAGGGACATTATTGCCGATATATTAACTTCTATAAGAAATGCTGACATAGATCAAAAGGGAAGAGTTCAAATAGTATCTACTAATATCACTAAAAACATTGTGAAAATACTTTTACGAGAAGGTTTTATTGAAAATGTTCGAAAACATCAAGAAAGTCAAAAAAAATTCTTGGTTTTAACCTTACGACATAGAAAGACTAGGAAAGGTAATAAAATAATTTTAAAGCGTATCAGCCGACCCGGTCTACGAATCTATTCCAACTATCAACGAATTCCTAAGATTTTAGGCGGAATGGGAATTGTAATTCTTTCTACTTCTCGAGGTATAATGACAGATCGAGAAGCTCGACTAGAAAAAATTGGAGGAGAGATTTTGTGTTATATATGGTGATTCTCCTGAATACCCTAATTTTCTCTCGAACTTACTATTTGTAAAATAGAGAGGAGAAGTGAATTATAGAACTCTTCCTCTATTAGTTGATACTTAAAGGGGGTTCCCTGGAATGAAAGAACAAAAATTAATTCATGAGGGTTTAATTACTGAATCACTTCCCAACGGTATGTTCCGAGTTCAGTTAGATAATGAAGATCTAATTCTAGGTTATATTTCAGGAAGAATCCGGCGCAGTTTTATACGTATACTACCCGGAGATAGAGTCAAAATTGAAATGAGTCGTTATGATTCAACCAGGGGACGTATAATTTATAGACTTCGCAAAAAAGATTCGAACGATTAGATCATTCTTTTAAACATCCTTTTCGTAGGGATATAATTCGAAGTTCAAAAATGCAATAAACTGATTTTTTTTTCAAAAAAAAAAATAGATTCAGAATGAAAGTAAGGAATAATAAATATGAAAATAAGGGCTTCTGTTCGTAAAATTTGTGAAAAATGTCGCTTGATTCGTAGGCGGGGACGAATTAGAGTCATTTGTTCCAATCCGAGACATAAACAGAGACAGGGGTAATCCTTCTCAAGTTTTAAATCAAGAACTTTTTAAAAGAAAAACTCATGTACATGTAACATGTACATGTAAAAAGAATTTGTTTTCATATGAAATGGATATTCCTTTATCTGTATCTTTATGTAGATTTCTGATTCTTCTTTCTTTTTATTTTATTCTTATGAATATGATCTAATAAAATATGACAAAACCTATATCAAAAATTGGTTTACGTAAGAATGCACGTATTGGTTCAAATAAGAGTGAACGTAGAATACCAAAAGGAGTTATTCATGTTCAAGCAAGTTTCAACAATACTATTGTAACTGTTACAGACGTACGAGGTCGGGTGGTTTCTTGGGCTTCCGCAGGTACTTCTGGATTCAGAGGTACAAGAAAGGGAACACCCTATGCTGCTCAAGCCGCGGCATTTAATGCTATTCGTACATTAGTTGATCAGGGTATGCAACGAGCAGAAGTTATGATAAAGGGTCCAGGTCTCGGAAGAGATGCGGCATTACGAGCCATTCGTAGAAATGGGATGCTATTAAGTTTCGTACGTGATGTAACACCCATGCCGCATAATGGATGTCGCCCCCCTAAAAAAAGACGTGTGTAGAAATAAGAATTCAAGAGATTCCAAGAGAAATAAATGATTCAATGATCTAATCCAATAATCATAAATAAAAGAAAAATAAGAGTATGGTTCGAGAAGAAGTAGCAGGATCCACTCGAACACTACAGTGGAAATGTGTTGAATCAAGAGTAGACAGCAAGCGTCTTTATTATGGTCGTTTCGTTTTGTCCCCGCTTATGAAAGGTCAAGCCGATACCATAGGTATTGCCATGCGAAGGGCTTTACTTGGAGAAATAGAAGGAACATGTATCACACGTGCAACATCTGAAAATGTGCTGCATGAATATTCTACAATAGCAGGTATTGAAGAATCAGTACATGAGATTTTAATAAATTTGAAAGAGATTGTATTGAGAAGTAATCTCTATGGAGTTAGGGACGCATCCATTTGCGTCAGGGGTCCAAAATACATAACAGCTCAAGATATCATCTCACCACCTTCTGTAGAAATAGTTGATACGACACAGCATATAGCTAACCTGACAGAACCAATTGATTTGTATATTGAATTACAAATCAAGAGAGATCGCGGATATCATATGAAATCCACAAACGACTCTCACGATGGAAGTTATCCTATAGATATTGTATCTATGCCTGTTCGAAATGCGAATCATAGTATTCATTCTTATGGGAATGGGGATGAAAAACAAGAGATACTCTTTCTAGAAATATGGACGAATGGAAGTTTAACTCCTAAAGAAGCACTTTATGAGGCTTCTCGTAATTTGATTGATTTATTGATTCCTTTTCTACATGCAGAGGAAGAGGGCATGAATTTCGAGGAAAATGAAAACAGATGGAATCTGCCCCTTTTTTCCTTTCAAGACAGATTCACTAATCTCAAGAAAAACAAAAAAGAAATTCCATTGACATGTATTTTTATTGACCAATCAGAATTGTCTTCCAGGACCTATAATTGTCTCAAAAGGTCCAATATACATACATTATTGGACCTTTTGAGTAACAGTCAAGAAGATCTTATGAAAATAAAATATTTTCGAATAGAAGATGTAAAACAGATATTGGGCACTCTACAGAAGCATTTTGCAATCAATTTACCTAAGAAAAAGTTTTCATTTTAAATCCATTGGAATTTTTTCTTTTTTTAGTTTTTAGAAATAAATAAAGAATAGAATAAGTTTTTAATCTCCGACACGGTCCATATATTTGCAGAATAGATCATAATAAGATTGATGTATCTAGGGAAGATCCAGAAGGGGATCTTCCTTAGATACCTATGTCGTGGTATTTCACGGTTTAATCAATTTGAAAAAGACCTAAAGTTAGGGATTTCTCAATAGGTAAAGTTGCTCCAATACCTAACCAAAGAGCTACTGCGGTACCGATCAAAAAGACTGTTGTAGCTACTGGACGACGAAATGGATTTTGGAATTTATTGACATTCTCTAAAAAAGGTACTGTCAATAATCCTATTGGTACTGAAACCATTAAAAGAACACCCAATAACTTATTGGGTACTGTGCGAAGTATTTGAAATACGGGAAAGAAGTACCATTCGGGTAATATTTCCAACGGAGTTGCAAACGGATCCGCTGGTTCACCGATCATTGACGGCTCTAGAACTGCTAAACCCACATTACATGCAATAGTGCCTAGAATTACTACTGGAAAAATATATAAAAGATCATTGGGCCATGCAGGTTCTCCATAATAATTATGTCCCATCCCTTTAGCCAATTTAGCTCTTAATACAGGATCATTCAAATCAGGTTTCTTTGTTATTTGGATAGGTGAATTCTTGTGGATCCATCCCCCAAAGGAACCGGACATGATAATTTTTTATCATCCGGCTCGAGCAAGAATCAAAAGAATCACAGAAATAGATCCATAGAACATAAATAGGTCCATAGAAGATCTATATTTCATATATATCTACATATATAATGTAGAATGACTCTATGTAAGAAAAGATTTATAAAATTCCATTTCCCCGAGTTTCAACGATTCATTATTAATTGCAAAGAATTCAGTTCTGGCAACAAGGAAATGCTCAATATCCAAGTAGGCTTACAAATTTGATCATGATCAAGTGCTTTTTGGATTGTCTCATGTCTTTTGGTTGGTATTTATCCCCACAACATCTCGATTGTATTACATATTACATACAAAAATACAAAATTTTTACTTGTTACTAATAAAGTCTAGCCCCTGTTCTTCTTTAGATCCCCTATTTAACTCCAATAGTATCATAGATTCAGGGTCGATGCAGAGGAAATGAATGCATCTACATACTATAAAAAACTTACTAAGATTACTATCAAATTAATACGAAATATTAATACTATAAATTAATTATAAGAAAATTACTAAAAAAAAAAAGAAAAATCAAAAAAAGTGGAATAAATAGAACATTGGATCATTCTAGTCTAGGGATCTTACGGAGCCTGTTCATGCATGACATGATTCGGGTATGATCATAGAAAATATTCTCCTCAAGTGAACCGGCCTATCCTATGCTACATATAAGGGACTGACGTGATGGTTGGATGCGGAGACACGTTAGGTTGTGAATTCCAACGTGGCGGATAAAATCATATATCTGCATGGACCAATCAATAGTTCAAGTCACACACTCCCATAATCCATCCTCTTTTAGAAAAATATACTTCAACTATTTGATTCGTATCAAATAAACAATACTTCAGAGTTGAATAGAAGTATCCAAATAACATGCCTTATTTTTAAATAATCCATATTTGTAGCAATGAAAGACTCTTGTTCCTCCCCGATATGATAAATTACAAATATCTATGATCTGCCTTCTCTATAAAGGACCCGAAATACCTTGCTTACGTATCATTGGAAAGTGCATTAACATAAATACGGCAGTAAGAAGAGGCAATACAAAAGTATGTAAACTATAAAAACGAGTCAAAGTAGACTGGCCCACACTAGCACTTCCACGTAATAATTCTACCAAGGGTGATCCTATTATAGGAATAGCTTCAGGCACGCCTGTTACAATTTTTACTGCCCAATAGCCAATTTGGTCCCGAGGTAAGGAATAACCAGTTACGCCAAAAGATGCGGTCAATACAGCGAGAACCACCCCTGTAACCCAAGTTAATTCGCGGGGTTTTTTAAAACCACCTGTAAGATACACACGAAATACGTGCAAGATCATCATTAGAACCATCATACTTGCTGACCATCGATGAACTGATCGAATTAACCAACCAAAGTTGGCCTCAGTCATTATGTATTGAACAGAGGAAAAAGCCTCTGTAACAGTTGGACGATAGTAAAAGGTCATAGCAAAACCCGTAGCTACTTGTACTAAAAAACAAGTAAGCGTAACCCCCCCTAGACAATAAAATATGTTGACATGAGGAGGAACATATTTACTAGTTATATCATCTGCAATCGCTTGAATCTCGAGACGTTCCTCGAACCAATCATATACTTTATTGAGATAGGTAACCCAAGAAAGACTCCCCCTCTGAGAGCCGTATATGAGAATTTCATCTCGTACGGCTCAAACCGAAACACACAAATACTGGGTTCAACGGATATGGAATAGAGAGTTTCAAACTTCTTGTGGCTTAGCCGCTTGACTCGATTTGACCCAAAGATACGAAGTAAGAAAAATCCGGAATCTCTTCTTTGTGATGATAATGCTAAGAAATAAAATCTCAAGTTGGCTCATCCATCTTTCTTTATGTTAATCGTGACAGGCCTCTTGAATCTTCTCTTCCCTATTTTTTTTTTTGTTTGTTTGATAGGAATTCTCTTGTTGAGACCCTATGAATCAATTGAAACCTCAGATTCATACTAGAACCACGATGATTTAAGAAAGCCAAAACTAAACTCAAAGGTTTTCTGAGTAAAAACCATTTGATCATCACTTCTTCAATGAATGTAATAACTCAACAAAATATAGAGAAAGAGGTTTATTTTGGTCAAAAGAAGTATGAAAGAAAAAATTGTTTTATTTATAAAAGACCTATTTCCATTTTTTTTTAATCCGGTTGCGAGGTCTGAATAATAGGTATGAATCATAGTTCAAATATTTCTTTTCTTGATCTATTCTATATAGTCCGTGCTTCAGAGACTATAATAAATATCTGACGAGGTAGAATCATCTTGATAGAGATGACAGGTCCATTCTCTGTATTATCAATAGGATCAATTATAACAAGTCACACGCTCATATTCCGGAAATGAAATATCGAAACAAATAAATTTCACGATCGAACTACCAGAATGAAATCCAAGTCTTAGGTAATATTAAGTTGAAGTATTAAGTATTTTAAGCATTAAGTAAGTATAAGTAAAATACTATTTTTTTATTGAAAAACTAGGACTTCCTAGTTTTTATGAACTAATTCATTGAAATTCCATCCAGTAAAACAGATGAATTATAAATTTCTAAAATAATAGATAGAAATATTGCAAATAGAGCCATTGCAACTCCCATAAGTGGTGTAGTCCCCCACCCTGGAGCTACTTTTCCATATTCCGAATTCAATGGTTTCAATAAACTCCCTACGCCAGTGCGTCTTGGCCCAGATCTAGAACTACTCTCAACGGTTTTTGTAGCCATAAATCCTCTTTCATCATGGGTTGAAATCTGTTGACTTTGTATACCATTCCGTTGTAGTTGTAAATAAACGACATTATCGTGATCCTTTGTGATCTTGAAATTATCGAAAAAATGGAAACAGCAACCCTAGTCGCCATCTCCATATCCGGGTTACTTGTAAGCTTTACTGGGTATGCCTTATATACCGCTTTTGGGCAACCCTCTCAAAAATTAAGAGATCCCTTCGAAGAACATGGGGACTAGTTGAAGTAATGAGCCCCCTATTCATATTGGGGCTCATTACTTCAATGGAAATAATGAAAAATCATTTCATTTTTTTAGTTGGAACTTTAGGTGGTTCTCGAAAAAAGATAGCGAAAAAAATTATCCCTAAAGTTGAAACTAAGAGGAATGTATAAACCAATGCTTCCATAGATTTGATCGTGGTTTACAATTATAGCTTCCACACCTATTCATTTTGGATCATTTACTAAAGAAATTCTCAATTGAGATTTACAATTTCTTATTACTATTACTAACTATTACTATTATGACTATATATATAGTCATATCTTATTAATTCTATTTCTTCTATATTTATATTGTATTATTTTTATTCTATTTCTAATTTTTTTTCTATATTATTCTAATAGTCTAATAAAATATCTTATTTTATTTATATCTATTTATATTATCTATTTATACATAAAAATAATAAAAATATAGAAAGAAAATAGAAAATAAATAGATATTTATCTAATTTCTATATTAGTATTGGTATATTAGATTAATAATTAGATTAATATATTAGGAAATATTGAATATGAAATGAAATAGATAATAGATTCAATTAATATAGAAAAGAGAAATTCTAGCTTAATTATAGAAATTAACAAATTATAAATACTAAATAGCTAAATACTATATATAAATATAATAGAAAAATATAATAGAAATCTAAATTTATTAGAAATCTAAATTTATATACTCTAAATACCAGAATAAAATAAAAAAAAAATAGAGGCAAAAGATGGCAAAGGAATTTTGTATCAGACTACTTGTTTCCTTGTGGTTGGATCTCCAAGTTTTTGGAATGCTCCAAATTCCACTTGAGCATCCAAATCTGGATCAATACCGGCAAAAACATCTCTGAACAAGGTTCTGGCGCCGTGCCAAATGTGTCCGAAAAAGAAGAGCAAAGCAAACGTAGCATGCCCAAAAGTGAACCAACCCCTTGGACTGCTACGAAAAACACCATCGGATTTCAAAGTAGCCCGGTCTAATTCAAAAATTTCACCTAATTGGGCACGTCTAGCATATTTTTTTACAGTAGCAGGATCACTATAAATGACTCCATTGAGTTCGCCACCATAGAATTCAACAGTTACCCCTACTTGTTCAACACTATACTTGGATTCTGCCCTTCTAAAAGGAACATCGGCCCTCACAATTCCGTCTCCATCTACCAAAACTACCGGAAATGTTTCAAAAAAGGTAGGCATACGACGTACAAAGAGTTCGCGCCCTTCTTTATCTCTAAATATGGGGTGCCCTAACCACCCAACAGCTATTCCATCCCCGTTATCCATTGAGCCTGCTCTGAATAATCCTCCTTTCGCCGGATTATTACCAATGTAATCGTAAAAAGCTAATTTTTCGGGAATTTTAGACCAAGCTTCCGACAAGCTCAGATTTTCGGCTAGTCCGGCCCCAACTCTTCGATATATTTCTTGCTGGAAGTACCCCTGATCCCACTGATAACGAGTGGGGCCAAATAATTCGATTGGGGTAGTTGCTGAACCATACCACATAGTTCCAGCAACAACGAAAGCTGCAAAAAAAACAGCAGCAATACTACTGGAAAGCACAGTTTCAATATTACCCATGCGTAATCCTTTGTATAGACGTTGAGGCGGACGGACACTAAGATGAAATAGACCCGCTAATATGCCCAATGTACCCGCTGCAATATGATGAGAAGCTATTCCCCCCGGAACAAAAGGATCAAAACCTTCCGCACCCCACGCTGGATTTACAGATTGTACTTTTCCGGTTAGTCCATAAGGATCAGACACCCATATTCCAGGACCATATAAGCCTGTTACATGAAATGCACCAAAGCCAAAGCAAGCGACTCCTGAAAGAAATAAATGAATTCCAAAGATCTTGGGCAAATCTAAAGAAGGTTTTCCCGTACGTTCATCACAGAATATTTCTAGGTCCCAATACACCCAATGCCAGATAGCTGCCAAGAAGCACAAGCCAGAAAACAAAATATGTGCCCCTGCCACGCCTTCATAACTCCAAATGCCCGGATTCGTTATAGTTCCTCCCGAGATACTCCAACCTCCCCACGAATTGGTTATTCCTAAACGAGTCATGAAGGGTATAACGAACATGCCTTGTCTCCACATTGGATCAAGAACAGGGTCAGAGGGATCAAAAACTGCTAATTCATATAGAGTCATCGAGCCGGCCCAACCAGAAACTAGAGCTGTATGCATTATATGTACAGAAAGTAATCGACCGGGATCATTCAATACAACAGTATGAACACGATACCAAGGCAAACCCATGTAAATACCCCTTTCTGAAAAAGAAATAGACATTATGTAACTTTATCGCATTGGAAAAGACTAGACCGTGTATTTCACCTGTTCGGTAGATTTTGTATAGGAAAAGATTTATATTTATTTGTATTCCCTTCTTTTCTTTTTAATGAAATAGAAAGAGAAGGGAACAATTCTATTTATTTCTATTTAGAAGAACAAAGAGAAACAGATCTTATTCTATACCCGATAAGTACCAATACGCAATGGGACGATTTTGAGGGAAAAAGAATGCATAGATACTTTTTATAATTCGAAATCATTCGAACAATCGGCTGATCTGATCGATTCCGTTCGTTACAATTTTTCTTTATTCATTCTGTCTTCCTCTATGAACCTTCCAGTCCTATATTCCTATATATAAAGTATATATCTATATACTAATATTCTAAATTAGAATCTATATACTTAATATATACTCTAAATACTCTAATTCTATCTAGATAATAATATATCTATCTAATAATATTAAGTTCTATTTTCTATAATATATAATATATAGAATAGAAAATTCTAATATAGAATAGAATATAGAAAAGAAAGAGAAAAAATGATGAAGACAATAAAACCCATTGTTACGTTTCCATATTAAAGTAAAGTATAGTACTTCATTTTTTTTATCTTAATGCCCATTGGTGTTCCAAAAGTACCTTTTCGGAATCCTGGAGAGGAAGATGCAGCTTGGGTTGACGTATAGTGCGACTTGTCAGACATATGGATCATATGGTATTTCCCCGTTATCTCCCCCGATCGAGTATTCTCTATTTCGCCCAATCCAATAAATAGATATTCAATCTTGTATTGATTGAACAATCAATAATTTGGAGCGTGAAGCACAAAGATTCCTATTGGGGATGAATATTATCAATTAAAATAATTGATGGTTTACTTGGACTGATAAAGTATCCAGGCTCCGTTCAGAGAATACCAAATTGGAAATGGTAAGAGTAAAAGTAATAGAATGGGAGTGTAAATGTAGTAATATAAATAAGAAATATTAAATAGAAATAGAAAAAAAAAATATAAAAAATATAATAATATTAGATAATTAAATAAGAAATATTAAATAAAGAATATAAAAATAAAATATAAATTTCATTAAAGTATTATAAATTTCATTAAAGTATTAATAAATTATGAAATTCATTAATAATTAAATAGAATATAATAGAACTTACTATAATAGACTATAATAGAATATTCTAATATAATCTATTATGTAGAATATATGATGATTGCACGATTACCAAGGGATAATATAAAACTGCCTACCAATAGAGTAGTATTATTAATACATCGAATATTTTGGGGAAAGTTATGAAACAATTGAAAAAAAAAGAAGTGGTACTGGAATCATTTGACCTATATGCGCAAATGGAATTCGGGCAAATCTTCCCCCGGAGTAGAACAAGAACCTAAAAGAATTGAAAGGGTCCATTCAGGAACAAGAAAATTACATCGTAATTTGAATTTCGATGAAACAATACATCAATGAGAAGTTAGTTCAATAAGTTCATAAAATTCTTTTTTATATTCTACATTATAGAATATAGGGAAGGAGGGCAAAACTCATGTTAAAAAAAAAAGAAATAGGACTGGAATCAATACATTGATTTTTTTTTCGCAATTCTTTCGAACCGTATGCATCCAAAGGTGCACGTACGGTTCCTCAGGGATACAATTTTTCCCTAATCAACCGACTTCATCGAGAAAGATTACTTTTTTTAGGACAAGAGGTTGATAGCGAGATCTCGAATCAACTTGTTGGTCTCATGGTATACCTCAGCATAGAGGATGATACTAGGGATCTTTATTTGTTTATAAATTCTCCAGGCGGATGGGTAATACCAGGAATAGCCATTTATGATACTATGCAATTTGTGTCACCGGATGTACATACAGTATGTATGGGATTAGCCGCTTCAATGGGATCTTTCATTCTGGTTGGAGGAGAAATTACCAAACGTCTAGCATTCCCTCACGCTTGGCGCCAATGAGTTTTTTTTATTTGAGAAAAAAATACTATGCCTTCGCTGTATCGAATATGAATCAAATAAAGAATAAGTAATAATAGCATGGCACTTCGAGTTCGATATGAACAAACCATTAGTGTTTTTTTTCTAACATGAGATTTTGTATCGAGATAGTAGTATGAAAGAAGGGTTATTCCCAAGTTGATTTTATGTGTCAAGCAAGAGTCAATTTCAGCGTCACAAACCATTATTCTTCCACACCAGAAGTATCTTTCTTATTTTTATGTTATGATAAGAAAGAGTCAAAAAAATGGAAAAAATAATTTTCTCCTTCTTGGATCATATCAAAAAGAAACTTTGGGATTGCTAAACCACAGACGAGATAAATAGATAAACATATAAAGCAACAGAACCATCATAGTATCTTTTTTACTACTACGAAAGGAAGGGTGGTAAATGGATCATTTAACGATTTGGATCAGATGGGTTCTTTTTCTTCTTTTCGATAGAATTTCTTCTATCGAAAAAATAAATTCCATTGCAGAGCCGTATGCAATGTACAAAAAATGCCCGTACGGTTGTTTAATTCTATTTTTTATTGTTATTTTGATTATCCCTTACTTTAACCCAATCGTGCGATATATAGATAAAAGAACCATTCATGATGTTATATCAATATCATCAGGGTTATGATTCACCAACCTGCTAGTTCTTTTTACGAGGCACAAGCAGGGGATTTTATTCTGGAAGCAGAAGAACTATTGAAGCTTCGCGAAACTCTCACAAAAGTTTATGTACAAAGAACGGGCAACCCTTTATGGGTTATATCCGAAGATATGGAAAGGGATGTTTTTATGTCAGCAACAGAAGCCCAAGCTTATGGCATCGTTGATCTTGTAGCGATCGAAAATCAAAATACTAGGGATTCCATATAAATATAAGAATTCCGTTTCAAAATTTGAAATTTCCGTGTGAATAGAAATCATTCATAATCATCAACCATCAGGTTAAGATCGATCTAAGCCAACCCGCTCTATTCTATCTAGAATGAGATTCTATAGACACGCCATGCCAACCATTAAACAACTTATTAGAAACGCAAGACAGCCAATAAGAAATGTCACGAAATCTCCCGCTCTTCGAGGATGTCCTCAGCGTCGAGGAACATGTACTAGGGTGTATGTGCGACTCGTTCAGTTCAGATCATGATGAGTTTGAAGAAATGCAAAAGTATCAACGACCACTATCAATGAATTAGGATAGATAGAGTGGAAGACGGCCATTTAATTTACTAGTATCTAAAAATGAAGATCTATCATCTACCTAATTATGTTATGAATTTATGGTTTCTATTGGTGCAAATCCAATCACTCCGTTTGAGATGAGAAGTAATTCTCCATTGGTAACAAATAGTTATCCATTAAGCGGAGGAAAAAGGTTATGCTCCTATTCCTTTTCTTGAAAAAACGGACTAACAAGGTCAGCTACCTAGCCAACTTTCAGAATTAAATGCCGTCACTGTATGGATAGCTTTTTTTGTGAAAAGGACTATTACTTTCTAATTAGAATTGAAAAAAGAATTCTAATTGAAAAATGGATGGGTAGAGCCAAAGAGTGTGAACTATACAAGTTCACAATAAAATTTGATGAAATGAAAGAAGAGGCTCCGGTGTATAGAGAGGACCTCACCGTTTCAGAAGTTGCCATAGAAACGAGGAAACCCACTATTCTTTTTTATTTATTTATTTAGTAGCAGTCGAATTTCTTATTTACAGGCGAGATACTTCGAAGAAAGAAAAAATAGTGGTCGGGAAGGTCATAGTCGCAAAAGCCATTGGAATTTATATTTTATATATTGGAAGAATCCGCTTTGTTATTAATTGACCGGAAGAAAAGGATGACTGAAAGAAGAGAAATCAATTAGTTATTCAAGAAAGTTTCATTTGATTCAATGACCAGAGTTAAACGAGGATATACAGCTCGGAGACGTCGAAAAAAGATTCGTTTATTTGCATCAACCTTTATAGGGGCTCATTCAAGACTTACTCGAACAACTATTCAACAAAGAATGAGAGCTTTGGTTTCCTCTCATCGAGATAGGAGCAGGAAAAAGAGAGATTTTCGTCGTTTGTGGATCACTCGGATAAATGCGGTAACTCGTGAGGATAGGCTATTCTATAGTTATAGCCTATTCATCAACAATCTGTACAAGAGACAATTGCTTCTGAATCGTAAAATACTTGCGCAAATAGCCCTATCAAATAAGAATTGTTTTGATATTATTTCAAATAAAATCATCAATCAGAAATAAAAAAAAAAATACAAATCAAATAAAGGAATAAAAGAATCTTAATAGAATCTATTATACATGAAACAAGAATGATTGAAAAGGGATTTCCCGGAGAAAGGACTCCGGGAAGATAGAATAAAAAGAAATGAAGATTTGAGTAGTAAGAATAAACGAACATTTTTCAAGAAAAAAAGATTTCTTCCCCATTTTTCCTTTTTTATAATACAAGAATCAAATCTGGATTCTAGTTTTTTCGAGCAAAAATTAATATAAGCTTGAGTCCTCAATTGGAGTTTTGAGGAGTATATCTATTTATTTTTGGTTCTAGGACCAGTAGTTCTAGGGATCGACTCCACTCTCTCCAATTGTTTCTCATTATTACGAAAAGGTAACAAAGATAAAATACGAGCTTGTTTTATAGCAATAGTAATTAATCGTTGTTGTTTCAAGGTCAACCTATTCGTCCGTCTAGATAAGATTTTTCCTTGTTCACTAAGAAATCGACTAATTAAACTCATGTTTCTATAATCGATTCGATCCCCCGATCCAATTGGGGGTAAACGCCTACGAAAAGATCGCTTGGATTTACGAAAAGGTTGTTTGGATTTATCCATGGTTTACTTATTCCTTGTTTGTTTATTCCTTCTATATAAAAGAATCCATAAAATAGAATTCTATTTTTTTTCTTATTTATTTAAGATTCGACCAAAATCGGATTTGGTTTGTATTATATATGTTAAGATGTAAAGTTCTTACTCTTCCCGCTACTTGTAAAAATCACACACACATTCCGTTCCACCTATTTCTTTATTTCCCCATGAATCGTATACTTTTGACAATAGCGACAAAATTTTCTAAATTCTAGTCGATTGGGTGTATTGTGTCGATTCTTTTGAGTAATATATCTAGAAATGCCCGGCGATTCTTTATTGACACCCTTTCGAACACAACAGGTACATTCCAAAATCACTATAATTCTGATATCTTTACCCTTGGCCATGAACCTCCTTTTCATTTTGGATCGACTTCACTTTAGAACTCTCTTCATTTTCTTTTTGATCCGAACCAAATAAAAAAAAATCTATATTCTATATCTAGACTATATTAATAAAAGTTACTAACTAGAAATGGAATTTGTAAATATTTTCTTTTTCAAATTATTGGAATTCGAATAACTTCGGAGTACTATAATTTAAAATAGAATTACTATGAATAACTAGAACTATAAAGAAAAAGAGTCATATTCATTAATAGAAGAATATTAAGAATATCGTAATAATTAATTAATACAATTTTTTCTAACTATGAATTATTCCTATCCTAATCTCATTATTTTATTCTTTCTATGTTAAAATTTCGTCGCCCCTAGACTGGATCCACATTTCCATTTCTTTTCCAAAAAATCCTATCGTAGATTCACTGTATTTTGACTGAGGTTCGATACACTCTTTCTCTTTCTTTTTTTTTAGGATAGGAAAGAAAAAGGAAGCAAAATTGGAGCCATGTTACGTAGAATTGTATCTCAAATCTTCTTCATTTCTTCACAGATCAATACAAGAATTCAATCAAGATGAAAAAAAGGGGAATGACAAGGCATCCGGAAATAAACGATTAATTTCTATCAATAGACCTGCTAAAGACCCAAACCATAGAGTGGTTAGCACAGGTGCCGTTGAGAGATATGTTTTTATATCTCGCATTGAAAATCCTCCTTCTTCTTTTATTTTCTATTTTTTTCTTATTTATTTTAATTCTTTATTTGTATTGTATATTGTAATACATATATAGTCCTAGTTCGATATTCTAATACATAGATCATAGATAACCCGATATTTTAGTTCAAGATCATTTGTTTTTGCTTGAAATAAAATTAGAATTAGGAATTACTAACTAAAATGCATATGTATAATGACCCAGCAGATTCAATTTTTCCGCTCCCTAAAAAAATGACAAGAACATTTTCTACCTATCTATATAGGTAGAGCAAAAAAGAAGGATGTGGAAAACAAGACATGTATTTTATACAATGACACTGTACAACAATTTTTAAAAGGGATGTAGCGCAGCTTGGTAGCGCGTTTGTTTTGGGTACAAAATGTCACAGGTTCAAATCCTGTCATCCCTACCTATTCTTTCTCCTATGGACAGTTACGAGGGATTCCTTGAGTAAGATCGGGAAATTTTGGACATAATCTTTCGTTTGTACATACTATATGTACATGTACACAAGACCCCTCGGGGGTAAAAAAATCCTTTTCTTTACACTTTACAATTGTATCTACTGTTATAGGATATAAGAAAGCGCTCTTAGTTCAGTTCGGTAGAACGCGGGTCTCCAAAACCCGATGTCGTAGGTTCAAATCCTACAGAGCGTGATTCCGTTTATGTTATGTCGAATTACAATGAAATAACTTAACAAAACAAAGTCTAATTGCAACTTAAATTTGACCTCCTCCTTGTAGGAGGTCAATCAAAAAAAGAAATGTTACTCAATCAAAGGTCCAACTGATCACCGCGCCTGTATTGTAAATATGCAGTTACAAATAATCCTGTTAAAGTAATAGGAATTAGACCTAAGACGATTCCAAATAGAAAAACTTCAATCATTTTGATTTGTTTTAGGGAATAAAAAGATAGGTAAGATCTATCCCTAAATATTAATCTGAATTATCCGTGAATCTCAATGACCGGGAATTCGCAATTGAGAACCATAGAATAACTGAAATAAAATATTCTGGGAGGTTTTGATTTTGATTTTTGTAAATTGTTTATTGAATTTCATTCATTTCAAATAAGTCGTATCTTGTTCAAACCAATAAATATAGCTGAGGTTATAGTTGAAGCAGCCAGTAAAAAACCAAAATAACTAGTTAGAATAGGCATGAAAGAGCTAAATTAGATATGTTCTTTTAATACATATATGAATAAAACATTTACCTAAGTCTCAATCCAGATACGACGGTAATAAAAACTAATTTAAAGAATTCGTTTAGTTTCAATTGAAAGTTCTTGATTCATCAGTCATTATAGACGGACGCTAAAAAAAAAAAGAAAACCTTGACTTTTTCAAAAA